AAAAATATATTAGAATATTTAGTACCTTCTGTTTTGATAAAATTTTTGGCCGAGGACTTTAGGCGATTCTTAGATATGTGTAAAAATTAATGTGTATATATATATATATAAAAAATGGAATGCCAATTTCTTAACTCAACTTGTTGGCGAAGTACGTTCTCGAGTCCTCCTTGGTTTCGGGGTTTGACAAGGATTAGCAGGATTACGCCGAGCGTAAGGGGGGTAGGGGGGTTTGACGCGCAAAAACCAAAAGGGGGGCCTAATAGCAAGTATAGTTGAACAATAGACATATATGTTATGCACTTGAATTAATAAGATGTGGTTCTTGAGTAATGTCTTAAAAGATTTAATTTAACTTGTGTCAATCAAGGAAAATGTTCAACCTTAATATTACTATTGAGCTTGCACTCTGAGATGCAAAGTGAAAAGAAACCAAAAAGAGAACCCCTATGCATATAAAAGAACGCTCGGCTAGGTGGGTAACGAGACATATGTACTACACCATTAATCAGATGCCAGTATAATTAAAGTTATGTGGATTTTTAGATTAAAATGTACCTGAAATAGGAACCAGATGCCAGTAATAGTTCACATTGTGCTACCCCCACATTTTTTGTCCCTGATTCTATCATTCATGATATGCCTTTATATAAACTGGTTGGTGGGCTCTTACTACATTAATTAGTTTGATTGAAATGATAATTGAGTAATGCAAGGAAAATTTTGAGGTCGATTATATTATGGAATTAATAAATTTTTCCTGTTTGAATTAATATTATTTCTGGGCCTTCATTTTATGCTTATGTAAAATCATGCGTAATATGTACTATTTCATAATGTATGGTTTAAAGAGCATTATGGTGTTAATACATAGAATGTATAAGACCATTATGTACTGGTACATGTATGTACTATTTCATAATGTATGGTTTAAAGAGCATTATGGTGTTAATACATAGAATGTATAAGACCATTATGTACTGGTACATGTATGTACTATTTCATAATGTATGGTTTAAAGAGCATTATGGTGTTAATACATAGAATGTATAAGACCATTATGTACTGGTACATGTATGTACTATTTCATAATGTATGGTTTAAAGAGCATTATGGTGTTAATACATAGAGTGTATAAGACCATTATATTAACAGAAAATAGTTTAGTCGTTAGAATGCTGGCTTTGGGTGCCAGTGGTGTGAGTTAAAGTCTTTCTTTTCTGGCACTGGGGAGGGATTTAACCTCCGATCTTCGGATTACAAGACCGATGCTTTTATACTAAGCTACCAGGGCAAGCTAATTTCAATGCTTTGTTTTCTAGTCATCCCGCTAATGGCATAAGGATCAGGAATAGCATGAAGTACAGAACGGATGCAATTTGGCCGATGATGACAAATGGGTGTTCGACTGGTATTCCTCCGATTCACGTTAGAATTAACATGTCCGCTACCAGGGTCCAGAATAGGAATTGGGAGAGGGGTCGAAATGTTAGTCCTCGTTGTTTTGAGGTGTGAAGTAGGGGGACTAGCATTAATACTAGAATAGAGAATAGTAATGCAAGAACGCCTCCTAGTTTGTTCGGGATAGATCGTAGGATGGCATAGGCAAATAGGAAATATCATTCTGGTTTAATGTGGGGTGGGGTGACTAGTGGGTTGGCCGGGGTAAAGTTCTCTGGGTCCCCTAGGAGATTAGGGGAAAATAGTGCTAATGATGCGAGGGCTAAAAGCATAATAATAAATCCTAGGAGATCTTTGTATGTGAAATATGGGTGGAATGGAATTTTATCCGCGTCTGAATTTAAGCCTATTGGGTTGTTGGACCCAGTTTCGTGGAGGAAGAGAAGGTGTAGTATGGTTATGGCAGCAACAATAAATGGTAAAATAAAGTGGAATGCGAAAAATCGTGTCAGTGTGGCGTTGTCTACTGAGAAGCCTCCTCAGATTCATTGTACTAGTATGTCCCCTATATAAGGCACGGCAGACAGGAGGTTTGTGATTACTGTGGCCCCTCAGAAGGACATTTGTCCTCATGGTAGTACATATCCCACGAAGGCTGTCATTATTACTAATAGTAAGAGTACTACTCCAATATTTCAGGTTTCTTTGTATAAATATGAGCCGTAGTATAGGCCTCGGGCAATGTGTATATAAATACAGATGAAGAAGAAGGATGCTCCGTTAGCATGAATATTGCGGATTATTCATCCGTAATTGACGTCACGACAGATATGGGCTACTGATGAGAATGCGGTTGAGGTGTCTGAGGTATAGTGTATGGCTAGGAATAGTCCGGTTAAAATTTGTGTAATTAGACATAGTCCTAGTAGTGAGCCAAAATTCCATCAGGCGGAGATGTTGGATGGTGCTGGTAGGTCAATTAGTGCGTTGTTAGCGATTTTAATAAGGGGGTGTATTTTTCGTAGGCTTGCCATTAGTGGTTCTTGTAGTTGAATAACAACGATGGCTCTTCAAGTCATTGGTCTCGGTTAAAGTCTGAGTAAGAATTATGACTTATTTGATATTTTCATTATTAATAGCTCTGGTTATTGGTTTAATTGCCGTTGCTTCTAATCCTACGCCATATTTTGCTGCTTTGGGGTTAGTTATTGCGGCTGGGGTAGGATGCGGGGTTCTGGTTGGCCATGGGGGCTCTTTTTTATCTTTAGTCCTTTTCTTAATTTACCTTGGCGGAATACTTGTAGTTTTTGCTTACTCGGCAGCCTTGGCCGCTGAGCCCTTTCCTGAGGCTTGAGGGAGCCGTTCTGTACTCGGCTATGTTCTGGCTTATTTGTTAGGGGTTGGATTAGTGGTCGGAGCTTTTTGAGGTGGTTGATATGAGGGTTCTTGGGTAGTTGCTGATGGGTTAAAAGAATTTTCTGTTTTACGCGGGGATGTAAGTGGTGTGGCTTCTATATATTCGTTCGGTGGGGGGATGCTAGTTATTTGCGCTTGAGTGTTGCTTTTAACTTTATTTGTGGTGTTGGAGCTGACTCGTGGACTTAGCCGTGGGACTATTCGTGCGGTTTAAATTATAAGAGGAGCTGTGGCCAGCATAAAGGTCATAAGGAAAATGGTTAAGTATGTTTTAATTATGCCTCGGGTTGCATTGTTTGCAATTTTGGAGATGGTTTTTTGTGTTAATGCTAACCCTTTTGGGCCTACCGCTTCAAGCCATGTTTTGTCCAGTTGAGTGGCAATTGGTTGTCCTAGGGCAAGTTTAAGTTTGGGGAATGTTCGGTGGGTGGTTGCTTGGAAGAATCCTAGCATGTTCGAAAAGTGGTGTGCTTTTATAATTGGTGTAATTTTTACTTGCTTGTTTGTCATATTGGCTAGTTCTATGGCTGTTAGTAGTCCTATGGTTGTAACTACTAGAGCTGCTATTTTTAGAATAAAAGGTATTGTTATTGTTAATGTTTTAATTGGCGGGAAGTTTTGTGTAATGATGAGTCCTGCAATAATACTTCCTCAGGCAAGGCGTTTAATAGGATTTATAACTTGAGGGCTGTTTTCATTAATTGGGGATAGTGAGAGGAATCGTGGAGTTCCCATGGTGACGAAATAGATTAATCGGAAGCTGTATGCTGCTGTAAATGACGTGGCGATCAGCGTTAGTGTTAGGGCTCAGGCATTTAAGTATGAAGTGTTAAGGGTTTCGATGATAGCGTCTTTGGAAAAGAACCCTGCTAGGAAGGGGGTTCCTGTTAAGGCTAGGCTTCCAATTGTAAAATAAGTTGATGTTGCTGGTAATATGTAAAATAGCCCCCCTATTTTACGGATGTCTTGTTCGTCATTGAGGCTGTGGATGATTGACCCCGAGCATAGGAAGAGTATGGCTTTGAAAAAAGCGTGGGTGCAAATATGTAGGAATGCCAGTTGTGGTTGATTGAGCCCAATTGTAACTATTATTAGTCCTAGTTGGCTAGATGTTGAGAAAGCTACTACCTTTTTGATGTCGTTTTGAGTTAATGCACAGATGGCAGTAAATAATGAGGTCAGTGCGCCAAGGCAGAGGCAGATGGTTAGGGCTGGCTGGTTGTTTTCCATTAATGGGTGAAGCCGAATGAGAAGGAAAATGCCTGCAACAACCATGGTACTCGAGTGGAGTAGAGCTGAAACTGGTGTGGGGCCTTCCATGGCGGAGGGAAGTCAAGGGTGTAGCCCGAATTGGGCCGATTTCCCTATTGCGGCAAGGATTAGGCCCATAAGGGGAATTATTATGTCTAGGTTTTTTGAGAGTGTAAATATTTGCTGAATTTCTCATGAGTTAAAGTTGGTTATTATTCAGGCTATGGCTATGATTAACCCGATATCCCCCACTCGGTTGTAAATGACGGCTTGCAAAGCCGCTGTGTTGGCATCTGCTCGCCCGTATCACCATCCAATAAGTAAAAATGATATAATTCCTACCCCTTCTCAGCCAATAAATAGTTGAAATATGTTATTGGCTGTTACTAGAATAATTATAGCTACTAGGAATAAAAGTAGATATTTGAAAAATCGGTTTATGTTTGGGTCTGCGTGTATATACCATAGTGCAAATTCTAGAATTGCTCAAGTGACATAAAGGGCGATTGGGATAAAAATTAGTGAATAGTGGTCGAATTTAAAACTAATGTTTACGTCAAATGTTTGGGTATTTATTCATTGTCAGTTTGTAGTAATACTTTCTATCTTTAAGTTCAGAAAAATTATAAGGGGTAATAAGCTAACTAGAAATGCGGAGTTGATGGCAGTTTTTGTTATTCCCGCCATGTTGGAGTTGCGTTGGTCTGGGCTTAGTGTTGTTATTAGTGGGTATACTAAAATAAATAGGATTATGAGCAAGGATGTGTGTATAATTAAGGCCATTTTAGCTTTTGCTTGGATTTGCACCAAGAGTTTTTGGCTCCTAAGACCAATGGATGGGCTGTTATCCTTCAAAAGCATGAGAAAGCCATGGATTTTAACCGTGGGGGTAAGAATTAGCAGTGCTTACCATTTTCTGTTCTATCTCGGTGAGTAAGAGGATTTTAACCCCTGTCTTTAGAATCACAATCTAATGTTTTTATTAAACTATACTTACAATAACATCATCCTCATATCAATTCTGGTTTTGCCACTAAAAGAACAATAGGGATTAGGTGTATGGTTATTAGTAGATGTTCCCGGGTGTGGTAGGGTTGAAGTTCTGTAATATGGTGTGGTACCGGACCTCGTTGGGATATTAAGAATATGTACAGAGAGTACCCAGCCGTAACTAATGTTCCCAGCCCGGTGAGTCCAATTGTTCATGGAGATCAGTTGAATAGTGCTGTAATAATTATTAGTTCTCCTATAAGGTTTGGTAGTGGGGGTAGTGCCAAATTGGCTAGATTGGTGATGAATCACCAGGTTGCGGCTAGGGGAAATACCATTTGTAATCCTCGTGCAAGCATTATTGTCCGACTGTGGGTTCGTTCATATGCTGTGTTGGCTAGGCAGAATAGTGCTGATGACACTAATCCGTGGGCGATTATTAGAATAATTGCTCCCGAGAATCCTCATGGGGTTTGGATTAAAATCCCTCCTGCTACTAACCCTATATGGCTGACGGATGAGTAGGCAATTAATGACTTTAAGTCCGTTTGTCGTAAACAAATTGACCCAGTCATGATAACCCCCCAAAGGGCTAAAATGATAAATGGGTATGCCAGTTCTTTTGATAAGGGGTCAAGTATAATTATTATACGTATTATCCCATATCCTCCTAGTTTTAGTAGCACTGCTGCTAGTACTATTGATCCTGCCACAGGTGCTTCCACGTGTGCCTTTGGCAATCAAAGGTGGACCCCATAAAGTGGTATTTTAACTAGAAATGCAATTAGGCAACCTGCTCATCAAATTATATGGCCTCAGGAGTTTAGTTGAAGGGGGCTTACATGTTGAAGCATTAGTATAGATAATGTTCCTGTTGAGTATTGAAGTAGTAAGAGGGCTACTAACAGTGGTAGTGATCCTGTTAGGGTATAGAATAAGAAGTAAGTTCCCGCGCTTAATCGTTCAGTTTGGTTACCTCATCGTGTAATAATAATTAATGTTGGAATAAGTGTAGCTTCAAATATAATATAAAATATAATAATTTCTGTGGCTCCAAATGCTAAGATGAGAAAAGCTTGTAGTGAAGTAAGTAATATAATATATGAGCGTTGTCGGCTTGTTGGTTCAGGGTTTATGTGGTTCTGGCTAGCTAAGATTATAAGGGGTAGAAGTCAGCATGTTAATACTAGCAAGGGGGTTGATAATGGGTCTGTGGCCAGGTAGGTATTGGATGAGGTCCACCCCGCTTCTGACGTTCATTTCAATCAATATAGGCTAACTACTGCAATTAGTAGGCTTTGAGCAGTGGCGGTCGTTCATAGTCATTTGGGGGGGGATAGCCAGATTGTTGGAAATAGTATAATTGTTGGAATTAGAATTTTTAACATTGTAGGAGGTTTAGGTTCTGTAATCGGTCGGTTCCGTGAGTTCGGGTAGAGGCTACTAATAGTGCCAGTCCAGTACTTGCTTCGCAGGCAGAGAAGGCTAAAAGTAGTATAGGGGCTGCTGAGAATCCTATAGACTCAAACTGTAGTGCTCATAAGGCTAGTGCTATGAATAAGGCTAATATTATTCCTTCTAAGCAGAGTAGGGCAGACAATAGGTGAGTTCGATGAAACGCTAGTCCCATCAAGCCCAAAATGAATGCTGAGCTAAAGCTGAAATGTACTGGTGTCATAAGAGAGCTGTGGGCTTAAACCACAATTTTCTGAGCCGAAATCAGAGGTCTTGTTTTGGACTAACCCCCTATTCTGCCCATTCTAGTCCACCTTGGGTTCATTCATAAATTAGTCCTAGCGTTAATAAGATTAGAATTGCTGTTGCTCAGAGAAATGTGCTTGTTGGGCTGCTAAGTTGATCCCCTCACGGAAGTGGTAGTAGCAGGGCAATTTCTAGGTCAAATAAAAGAAATAGAATAGCCACTAAGAAAAATCGGAGGGAGAATGGTAATCGAGCAGATCCCAGTGGATCAAATCCACATTCGTAGGGGGATAATTTTTCTGTGGCCTGATCTATTAAGGGTAGTCAGAAGGACAGGGTTGCCAGAATCAAGGATAGTGCTGCTGTGATTAGCATAATGGTGATAATTAAATTCATTATCCTTCCTTGGGGTTTAACCAAGACTGTGTGATTGGAAGTCACTTGTACTAGCTTTAAATACTAGAAGGATTATGATCCTCATCAATAGATAGAGACGTAGAGGAATAATCACACTACGTCAACAAAATGTCAATATCAGGCGGCAGCCTCGAATCCGAAGTGATGTTCTGATGTAAAGTGGTATTGGATTTGACGTAGAAGGCATACTGCCAGGAAAGTGGATCCAATAATAACATGGAGTCCATGGAATCCTGTGGCTACAAAGAATGTTGAGCCGTATACACCATCTGCAATTGTAAATGGGGCTTCATAATATTCTATAGCCTGGAGTGCAGTGAAATAGAGCCCCAGAATAATAGTTAGTGTTAGGGACTGAATGGCTTGTTTTCGTTTGCCTTCTATAATGCTGTGGTGGGCTCATGTTACTGTTACTCCGGATGCTAATAATACAGCTGTGTTGAGTAGTGGTACTTCGAATGGGTCTAGCGGGGTAATTCCTGTAGGTGGCCAGCAGCCTCCAAGTTCTGGAGTAGGGGCCAGGCTTGAATGATAAAAAGCTCAAAAGAACCCTAGGAAAAAGAATACTTCAGAAGTAATAAATAAAATTATGCCATACCGTAGGCCTTTTTGGACTGGAGGGGTGTGGTGGCCTTGGAAAGTTCCTTCTCGGATAATATCACGTCATCATTGATATATGGTTAAAAGTAAAAGGGTCATTCCTAATACTATCAGAGTTGTTGTGTGGAAGTGGAATCAAATTGCTAAGCCAGATGTTATTAATAAGGCGGCAATAGCTCCAGTTAGTGGTCATGGGCTTGGATCAACTATGTGATAGGCATGTGCTTGGTGGGCCATTAGACGTTTTCTTGTAGGTATAGGCTTAGTAGAAGTACAAATACGTATGCTTGAATCATAGCTACTGCGACTTCTAGAAGTGTAAGAAGGAATAGTATTGTGGCAGTTAGTGCTGCGACTGCTGGTATCATTTGCAGGAGGACGAATACGGCTGTTGCGATTAGTTGAATTAGGAGATGGCCTGCAGTAAGATTGGCTGTAAGTCGAACTCCCAGGGCTAGGGGTCGGATAAATAGACTAATTGTTTCGATAATAATTAGTACAGGGATCAGTGGGATTGGTGTCCCTTCTGGTAGAAGGTGTCCTAGGGCAACTGTTGGTTGGTTTCGCATTCCAATAATTACTGTGGCTAGCCATAGGGGGGTTGCAAATCCTATATTTATTGATAGTTGTGTAGTAGGGGTAAAAGTGTATGGCAGAAGGCCTAACATATTGATTATAATTAAGAAGATCATTAGTGAAACTAGTAGCAGTGCTCATTTATGCCCCCCAATGTTAATTGGGAGCATTAGTTGACTTGTAAATCGGTTAATAACTCATGCTTGAAGTGTGGTGAGTCGATTGTTTAGTCATCGGGGTGCAGCAGATGGGAAAAATAGTCAAGGGATCACAATTGCGATGGCAAACAGTGGAACTCCTAGATAAGATGGGGTCGCGAATTGGTCAAATAGGCTTATTGTCATGGTCAGTCTCAGGATTCAGTTTTGTGTTTTTCGGCACTTACTGAGGTTGGGTCATTTGGAAAGATGTAGTTTAAAGTTTTAGTTGGTAAGATAATTAGGAAGATTAATCAAGAGAACACTAAAATAACAAATCAAGGGCCTGGGTTGAGTTGCGGCATTTCACTAAAGGTGGTCGGTAGTCACCAGTCTTTGGCTTAAAAGGCCAATGCTTATCCAATATTTAGCTTCTTAGTGAGGCGTCTTCTAGTATTAATAGGGATCAGTTTTCAAAGTGTTGTAATGGCACTGCTTCAACTACGATTGGTATAAAGCTATGGTTGGCTCCACAGATCTCTGAGCATTGCCCAAAGAATACTCCCGGACGAGAACTCATGAATGTGGTTTGATTTAGTCGTCCAGGGACTGCGTCCATTTTTACTCCCATAGATGGTACTGTTCAGGAGTGGAGCACATCTTCAGCAGAAATTAGTATACGAATTGGGGACTCTATCGGAATTACCATTCGGTGGTCTGTTTCTAAAAGTCGAAATTGTCCTGGAGTTAAATCTTGGGTAGGGATCATGTAGGAGTCAAAGCTTAGGTTTTCGTAATCTGTGTACTCATAACTTCAGTATCATTGATGGCCTATTGCTTTAATCGTTAAATGTGGGTCATTAATTTCGTCTATTAGGTAGAGGATGCGTAACGATGGTAGGGCAATTAGTACTAAAATAATGGCCGGTAGTACAGTTCATACAACTTCAATTTCTTGGGAGTCTAAAATAAGCTTATTGGTTAAGTTGGTTGATACTATTGAAAGAATAATATATAAAACAAAAGTGCTAATAAGGAATACGATTATTAGTGCGTGATCATGAAAATGTAGGAGTTCTTCTATAACGGGTGATGCTGCGTCTTGGAATCCTAGTTGTGTCGGGTGTGCCATTATTATACTTAAGACATGCAGGAGTCTAACCTACAATTTCGCCTTGACAAAGTGATGTAATATGCATTTTACTAATATCTTAAGAAAGTGCCAGAGTGGTTATGGGGCTGGCTTGAAACCAGTAAATGGGGGTTCGATTCCCTCCTTTCTCGTTAGGTTGATTGAGTTTGTACGAATGCTGGTTCTTCGTATGTGTGGTAAGGAGGCGGGCAGCCATGGAGTCATTCTACATTGGTTGTTGCCATTTCCACTGATAAAATTTCTCGTTTAGCGGTGAAGGCTTCTCATAAAATGAATAAGAACATAATTACTGCTACTAAAGAGATTATTGAGCCGATAGATGACACCGTATTTCATAAAGCATAGGCGTCTGGGTAGTCAGAGTACCGTCGTGGTATTCCTGCTAGCCCTAGGAAATGTTGTGGGAAAAATGTTAAGTTCACCCCTGTAAATATGATTCCGAAGTGAATTTTTGCTCAGGTGCTGTGTAAGGTATATCCGGTGAATAGAGGAAATCAGTGTACGAAGGCCGCTATAATAGCAAATACAGCGCCTATTGATAATACGTAGTGGAAGTGTGCTACTACATAATAAGTATCATGAAGGACAATGTCTAGGGATGAATTAGATAAGATGATTCCAGTTAGTCCTCCTACCGTAAATAGGAAAATGAATCCTAGGGCTCATAGCATAGGTGCTTCTCATTTAATAAGTCCTCCGTGTAATGTGGCCAATCAGCTAAATACTTTTACACCTGTCGGGATGGCGATAATTATTGTTGCAGATGTGAAGTATGCACGGGTGTCTACGTCTATTCCTACCGTGAATATATGATGGGCTCACACGATAAACCCTAGGAGTCCAATTGCCATCATGGCTCAAACCATTCCTATATAACCGAATGGTTCTTTTTTCCCTGAGTAGTAGGCTACCACGTGAGAAATAATACCGAATCCGGGTAAAATAAGAATGTAGACTTCAGGGTGCCCAAAGAATCAGAATAAGTGTTGATATAAAATTGGGTCTCCTCCCCCTGCAGGGTCAAAGAATGTGGTGTTCAGATTTCGGTCTGTGAGTAGCATTGTAATTCCGGCAGCTAATACTGGGAGCGATAAAAGGAGTAGTACAGCAGTTACGAGAACAGATCATACAAATAGAGGTGTTTGATACTGAGTGATGGCTGGAGGCTTCATATTAATAATTGTGGTAATGAAGTTGATTGCGCCAAGAATGGATGATACTCCGGCTAAATGAAGTGAAAAAATTGTTAGGTCTACGGATGCTCCGGCATGGGCCAGGTTTCCTGCAAGAGGGGGGTAGACGGTTCATCCTGTCCCCGCTCCAGCCTCTACCCCGGAGGAGGCTAGTAGGAGAAGAAATGAAGGGGGCAGGAGTCAAAAGCTTATATTGTTTATTCGTGGGAATGCCATATCGGGGGCCCCAATCATTAATGGCACCAGTCAATTTCCGAATCCCCCAATAAGAATTGGTATGACTATAAAAAAGATTATTACGAAGGCGTGGGCAGTTACGATAACATTATAAATTTGGTCATCGCCCAATAAAGAGCCGGGTTGACTAAGCTCAGCTCGGATAAGAAGGCTTAGGGCGGTTCCTACTATTCCTGCTCAGGCACCGAATACGAGATAAAGGGTACCAATGTCTTTATGGTTAGTAGAGAAGAATCAGCGTGTGATTGTCACAGGTAGGGTAGCCGAGTAATAGGCGGCGGGTTGTAGCCCCGAAGACAGAGGTTTAATTCCTCTTCCTGCCAGCCCCGAGGTGTCAACATATTGGATTGCAAGTCCAAAGTCGCAGACTAATAATCTGCCGGGGTTTTCCCGCCTTTCTGGCTGATACGGCGGGAAAATAGGCGGATGCTCGCTGGTTTGAGCGCTTAGCTGTTAACTAAGAGTTTGTAGGATCGAGGCCTTCCCACCTAGTAGGGCCTTAGCTTAATAAAAGTGTCTGATTTGCAGTCAGGAGATGTGAGTTAATACCTTGCAGGTCTTAAACAGGGACTAGAAGATTCTCACTTCTACTTAAAGCTTTGAAGGCTTTTGGTCTATTAATTATCCTAAGTGCCTAGATGGTTAGTATTAGCACTGTGGGGGTGACAGGTAATAATCCCAGGGTTATTGTTATTGAAATGGTTAATATGAGTGAGGTCTGTGTTGTCTGAGTTCGTCATGAAGTTAGGATATTTGTGGTGGCTGGGTAAGTAGTAAGTGTTATTGCGTAACATAGTCGTAGGTAGAAGTACAGGCTAATTAGAGCGGCTAGCGCCATGGTTGTAGCAATGATAGGTATATCTTGTTTTGTTAATTCTTGTAGGATTAATCATTTTGGTATAAAGCCTGTTAAGGGAGGTAGTCCCCCTAGTGAAAGTAGTGCTAGTATTGCTGTCCCCATAACGATTGGGCCTTTTGGTCAGGCTATTGCTAATGTACTCGTTTTTGTTACCATTGATGTTTTTAGGGTTAGGAATGCTGTGGATGTCATAATGATATAAGTCCCTAGGGCAAGGATGGCTAACTGAGGGGTGTACTGAATCACAACTACTATTCATCCTATGTGTGCAATCGAGGAGTAGGCCAGAATTTTTCGTAGTTGTGTTTGATTTAGTCCTCCCCATCCTCCAACTAAGGTAGATGTTACTCCAAGTGCTGTTAACAGCGTGGGGTTAATTATTTGAGAGGTTTGAATCATCAACGCGAATGGGGCTAGTTTTTGTCAGGTTGATATAATCAGTCCTGCTGTTAGGTCAAGTCCTTGTAGGACTTCTGGTATTCAGAAGTGTATTGGTGCTAGTCCAATTTTTAGCGCTAAGGCTGTTGTGAATATTGTTGCAGCTAAAGGGCTCGATAGGTCATTAATATCTCATTCTCCTGTTGTTCAAGCATTTGTAGTGCTTGCGAATAGGATTATTGCTGCGGCTGTGGCCTGTGTTAGGAAATATTTTGTTGTTGCCTCAATTGCCCGGGGATGGTGATGTTGCGCTATTAACGGGGCGATCGCAAGGGTATTAATTTCTAGGCCTATTCAGGCCATTAGTCAGTGTGAACTAGAGAAAGTTAAGATTGTTCCTAGGCCTAGGCTAGATACTAGTACAGCAAGGATGTGTGGGTTCATTGGCGGAGGAGGGAGTTTAACCGTCATGTCCGGGGTATGGGCCCGAGAGCTTTAATTAGCTGACTTCGCCGTAGAAAGTAGTGTAAAGGAAGCACCTTGAGTTTTGATCTCTTGAGTATGGGTTCAATTCCCTTTTTTCTAGGGGCCGAGAGGATTTTAACCTCTATGTGTCACTCTATCAAAGTGGTCCCTAGACATTCGGGCACAGTCCCTTAAAGGTTATTGTGGGGGGAGTCCTGCTATTGCTACTGGCAGGGCAGTGTGTAATAGTACAAGGGCTAGTGTTAGGGGGAGGAAGTTTTTTCATACAAGGTGTATTAGTTGGTCATACCGGAAGCGTGGGTAAGATGCTCGCACTCATAGAAATACTATTGAGAGTAGGGCAGATTTTGTTATTAGGTTAATTGTTGTTAGTTCTGGAACAGTTGGGATGTGTAGGGCACCTAGAAATAGTACGGCTGATAGTGTATTCATAAGTAGAATATTCGCGTATTCAGCTAGAAAAAATAGTGCGAATGGCCCCCCTGCATATTCTACGTTAAACCCCGATACCAGTTCTGATTCCCCTTCTGTGAGATCAAAGGGTGCTCGGTTTGTTTCTGCTAGTGTTGAGATATATCATATTGCGGCTAATGGTCAGGCTGGAATTAGTAGTCAAATACTTTCTTGAGTAATATTAAATGTTTGTAGGGTATACCCTCCTGATAAAATAATAACGGAAAGCAGGATTAGTCCTAGGCTAACTTCGTATGAAATTGTCTGGGCTACGGCCCGGAGGGCCCCGATTAATGCATATTTTGAATTCGATGCTCAGCCTGATCCTAGAATTGAGTATACGGCGAGACTGGATATGGCTAGAATAAACAAAATTCCTAGGTTTAGGTCAATTACTGGATGTGGTAACGGTATAGGTGCTCATAAGATTATGGCCAGGGTTAACGCTATAATAGGGGTAGCTAAAAATAAAAATGGAGATGATGTAGATGGGCGTACAGGCTCTTTAATAAACAATTTAATTCCGTCTGCCACTGGTTGTAACAGGCCTGTTGGTCCTACAACGTTGGGGCCCTTTCGTAGCTGTATGTATCCCAACACTTTTCGTTCAATTAATGTTAGGAAGGCGACCGCCAATAGTACTGGTACTATATAAGTTAGTGGGTTAATGAGGTTGATGAGTAAGGTGTTTAGCATTAAATTGGGGAGAGGATTTGAACCCCTGTTTAAAGGGCTTAGACCTTTTGCATATTACCATGCTCTGCCACCCCAATAATGACCTTATTTCGGTTAATTGGGTTTTGCTTTCCTTTACTTATATTTATTTGTATTCATAAATTAGGAGTGGGGCGTGCCTTGAGCATGGGCCCCTCTTTTCCGATCCTTTCGTACTGGGAAGAGAAGCTTTACAGATAGAAACTGACCTGGATTGCTCCGGTCTGAACTCAGATCACGTAGGACTTTAATCGTTGAACAAACGAACCCTTAATAACTGCTGCACCATTAGGATGTCCTGATCCAACATCGAGGTCGTAAACCCCCTCGTCGATAGGGACTCTTGGAGAGGATTGCGCTGTTATCCCTAGGGTAACTTGGTTCGTTGATCGGCTGTCATTGGCCGGATCATTAATGGTCAGATGTTCTGTAGCTTAGAGATGTCTCTCTTGGTTTTAGGAAATATCCCAATCCACGTGGAGGCTTTTCTTTCCTCCGCGGTCGCCCCAACCGAAGGCAGGGTCTTCATTTGCCACATGTTTTGATATTCACTTTTTATAGAGTTGCTTTATGTGGTTGAGTTTTATGCCTTAAGCTCCAAAGGGTCTTCTCGTCTTGTATTTTTATGTCCGCTTCTGCACGGGCAGATCAATTTCACTGACTAGAAATGGGAGACAGTTAAGCCCTCGTTTGGCCTTTCATACGGGTCTTCATTTAAAAGACAAGTGATTGCGCTACCTTTGCACGGTCAAAATACCGCGGCCGTTGAACCTGTGGTCACCGGGCAGGCTGGACCTCTTATACTTGATTATGTTGCAGGAGGCGATGTTTTTGGTAAACAGGCGAGGCTTATGTTTGCCGAGTTCCTTCCTTCTCTTTTAGTCTTTCCTCTGGGGCACTCCAGTGTGGGGGTAACGATTCATTGTTGTGGGTTTTTCTTGAATTTAATTTTCATCCACATTTCCCTCTTTGGTTGGGTTCGTCGTTTGCCAATGGGTAGTCCGGTTTGGCTTACACTTGTGTCAAGGAGAAGAGTGGGTCTTCTTGTTACTCATTTTAGCATGGTCTTTTCCATGAAGGCATGGGGTGGCCTGATAGATTTTAGGGGAGTAAGATTTTTTATCGGAATAATAAACTTTTACCTGTTTAAGCTTTAACGCTTTCTGATTAGGTGGCTGCCTTTAGGCCCACTAGGACAGTATGTTTTATGTAATATGATCTTTATCCTCCTTACTAAGGTTGTGTCCTCGGTTAAACGGGCTGTACCCCTTTTAACTAACTCTCATTTATTTCTTCTAGTCCAATTTAATTGATCAAAGGCTAATGAGGCTGAACTTCTATTCATTTCTCAGGCAACCAGCTATCACCAGGTTCGGTAGGTCTGTCACCTCTACCCGGAGTTCTTCCCACTCTTTTGCCACAGAGACGGGTTGGCCCTAGATAGGCTGCCTCGGGGTAGCTCACTTGGTTTCGGGGTTTCAAACTAAAGGTCTCTTTGCTTGGGTGTGCTTGCTAAACCATGATGCAAAAGGTACGAGTCTTAGTCTCTGCTTATTAATACTTAAATGGGTTGTTTCATTTCTTTTTCAACTTTCCCTGCGGTACTATCTCTATTGCTCTAGTTTTACCTTTTCTGTCTCCCATACTTGGGTAATAGAATGATTTAATTTTTACTGATTGGCTTATTTTTTATTATTTATATTACTCATTTATTAAGTGTTTAGGCTAGTTTTTTAGTTCAGGACGATCCAGATTGCATGGATGTCTTCTCGGTGTAAGTGGGATGCTTGTCTAACTCAGCCACGTCCTGGGTTTTGTCCAAGTGCACCTTCCGGTACACTTACCATGTTACGACTTGCCTCCCCTTATTGATGTTTTCTTATTAATTATGTTTTGGTGAATTTACGGGGAGAGTGACGGGCGGTGTGTACGCGCCTCAGAGCCAGGTTCAGGGGGACACTCTATTTCTCCCTTACTTCTAAATCCTCCTTTAGGCACTGTTTCATGGTGCGTGTTCGTTATGTTCTGGGGCAGAAAATGTAGCCCATTTCTTCCCACTTCATGCGCTACACCTCGACCTGACGTTTTGGGTTATACTCATTTTGCTTACTTTTATTTCCTTCACAGGGTAGGCTGACGACGGCGGTATATAGGCTGTAAATGGCTAGAAGGGGTGAGGTTGAACGGGGGTCATCGGTTCTAGAACAGGCTCCTCTAGGTGGGTCTGAGGCACCGTCAGGTCCTTTGGGTTTTAAGCTAGAGCTCGTAGTACCCTGGCGAACATCTTGCTGTAGTTTGATGTCTAAGTTTATGGCTAGGCATAGTGGGGTATCTAATCCCAGTTTGTTTCCTAGCTTTCGTGGAGTCGGGGGGAGTGTGTTAAAGCTACTTTCGTGTGGTGGGGCTTCGGATGCCTAGTAGCGTATGACGGCCAAGGGACCATTTGGCTTTATTGGTTTTATACCCCTAACCACCCTTTACGCCGTTATAATGTCAACTGGGGCCTCTCGTCTAACCGCGGTGGCTGGCACGAGTTTTACCGGCTCTCTTAGCTTTAACTAAGTCAAGTTTTCACTTATGGCTTAATGTTTATCACTGCTGAATTCCCTTGGGGGTGTGGCTTGGCCAGGCGTCTTGGGCTAAAGTTTGTTCCTGATGCCCGCTCCTCGTCCCCGGGCGGGGGTTTGAGGGCATACTCACTGGGGTGCGGATACTTGCATGTGTAAATTGAGCTAGGGCTGACACGAAGGCTGGGACCATACCTTTATGCACGCGGGGTGGTTTAAGACCCATCTTGGCATCTTCAGTGCCATGCTTTGCATTAAGCTACGCTAGC